CTAATGTCGAGGGAATTGCACGTATAGAGATTCAAAAAAGAATCGATTTGATTCAGGTCATAATCTATATGGGATTCCCCAAGTTATTAATAGAAGACAGGACTCGAAGAATCGAAGAATTACAGATGAATGTACAAAAAGAACTCAATTGTGTAAACCGAAAACTCAACATTGCTATTAGAAGAATTTCAAATCCTTATGGGCACCCCAATATTCTTGCAGAATTTATAGCCGGACAATTAAAGAATAGAGTTTCATTTCGCAAAGCAATGAAAAAAGCTATTGAATTAACTGAACAGGCAGGTACAAAAGGAATTCAAGTACAAATTGCAGGGCGTATCGACGGAAAAGAAATTGCACGTGTTGAATGGATCAGAGAAGGTAGGGTTCCTCTACAAACCATTCGAGCTAAAATTGATTATTGTGCCTACGCAGTTCGAACTATCTATGGGGTATTAGGCATCAAAATTTGGATATTTGTAGACGAGGAATAATAAGAACTTACTTTACTTGTATTTAGTTCTATCTGGTGATAAAACAAAAAAAGGCAAACTCTTTCATTCCTTTTCTGTTAAATAAAAAAAAAAATGAACAATTCTATAAGGTTGAATAAAAATTCGATTAATCGTTTGATATAATTGCTATGCTTAGTGTGTGACTCGTTGGTTTTTTTAGGATTATAGGATTCAACAAAATCGACCGGCCCGTAGTACGAACTGATAACTATAGAACTAATAATCAACTCATCGCTTCGCATTATCTGGATATAAGGAACCAGTCAAGATATGATATATGAGTCATATCATTGTAGCAACTGAAATCTTTTTTGCATAAACACAAAAGAAAAACCAATCTGATTATGAGTTGTAAAGCAATAAAAGTATACAGATAAATGGAAGGGTGAGAGAAAGATAGGAAAAGAAATATCAATGATATATAATTCCAATATGTAAGGTCTATGAGTCATCTCATATAAAGGGAATGTAATAAAGCATCAATACTGATTGATCCATAATTAGACAAATCGGTGCATAGAAGAAAAAATCAAGAGCCCTGAGCCAATAAAGACTGAGAAGGTTGACTCAAGAAAAAATTTCATTCATTAATAAATTTCATTAAGGGCTCCGTTGTAGAATTCAGACCTAACCATTAATCGAGAAGTGGTGGGGACGACAGAACCTGTGAATGTATAAGATTCTATTGAAAACGAATCCTAATGATTCATTGGGTAGGATGGCGGAACGAACCAGAAACCTATTCATTTATTCTGAGAGGTCATGTCATAGACTAATCTTACAATTGAATGTTGAAAGAGTAAATATTCGCCCGCGAATTTTTTTTTTATTTCTAAATTTTACTAAATTTTAGTCGATTCGATATGATAATACAAAGGAAAAAAAAAATAAAGATTCATTATAACGTTATATAAAAACGACATTATCTATAAATAGAAGACGTGTTTAATTATATATTAAAACACAAAAAATTTTAAATTTATAATAGATATAGATTAGATAAAATTTAAAAGAATACCACGATTCCGTATATTATTCACCGTGTATATTATTTTTTAATTGTTTAATTCGCGAGGAGCTGGATGAGAAGAAACTCTCATGTCCAGTTCTGTAGTAGAGATGGATGGAATTGATAAACAACCATCAACTATAACCCCAAAAGAACCAGATTCCGTAAACAACATAGAGGAAGAATGAAAGGAATATCTTATCGAGGCAATCGTATTTGCTTCGGTAGATATGCTCTTCAAGCGCTTGAACCCGCTTGGATCACATCTAGACAAATAGAAGCAGGGCGGCGAGCAATGACACGAAACGCACGCCGCGGTGGAAAAATATGGGTACGCATATTTCCAGACAAACCCGTTACAGTAAGACCTACAGAAACACGTATGGGTTCGGGTAAAGGATCTCCCGAATATTGGGTAGCTGTTGTTAAACCCGGTAGAATACTTTATGAAATGAGCGGAGTAGCAGAAAATATAGCCAGAAGGGCAATTTCAATAGCGGCATCCAAAATGCCTATACGAACTCAATTCATTCTTTCGGGATAGGGATGTAGAAACAAAGGAAAGGGGTCTTTTGTATGAAAAAAAAAATTGCAGGTTTTTTGTTTTGAACAAATAATATTTCTTTTTTTTTATTTAGACCCTTGCATTGAAAACAAAAAAAATCGATAAAAAAACGATATGATTCAACCTCAAACCCATTTGAATGTAGCGGATAACAGCGGAGCCCGAGAATTGATGTGTATTCGAATCATAGGAGCTAGTAATCGACGATATGCTCATATTGGTGACGTTATTGTTGCTGTAATCAAGGAAGCCGTACCAAATACACCTCTAGAAAGATCAGAAGTAATCCGAGCTGTAATTGTACGTACTTGTAAAGAACTCAAACGCGACAACGGTATGATAATACGATATGATGACAATGCTGCAGTTGTTATTGATCAAGAAGGAAATCCTAAAGGAACCCGAATTTTTGGCGCGATCGCCCGGGAATTAAGACAGTTAAATTTCACTAAAATAGTTTCATTAGCACCCGAAGTATTATAAGGGAAGGCCGTAATATAGTTATAGTATTTGGTATTTGAATGAAACCGATTAATTAGTAGATTTTTTATATATCACGTATATACCTTTAATAATTCAGAAATAAAGATAAATAAAAAAATAAAAAGAGCATGTTGATTATATCAAAATTTGGGGGCAACAAAAATCTTAGTTTATCATGAGTAAAGACACTATTGCTGACATAATAACCGCTATACGAAATGCTGACATGAATAAAAAAAGAACAGTTCGAATACCATCTACTAACATCACTGAAAATATTGTTAAAATCCTTTTACAAGAAGGTTTTATTGAAAACGTGAGAAAACATCAGGAAAGCAATAAATATTTTTTGGTTTTAACACTACGACATAGAAGAAATAGAAAAGGATCGTATAGAACTGTTTTAAATTTAAAACGGATCAGTCGACCCGGTTTACGAATATATTCTAACTATCAAAAAATTCCTAGAATTTTAGGCGGAATGGGGATTGTAATTCTTTCTACTTCTCGAGGTATAATGACAGACCGAAGGGCTCGAATAGAAGGAATCGGCGGAGAAATTTTGTGTTATATATGGTAATCTTTCTGATAGACGAATTATACGCAGAACTTTCATATTTGTGAAAAAGAGAAAGGACAACTTTATAATATTACCCCTCTTACATTAGTTGATACTTCAAAGCGGTTTTACCTGGAATGAAACAAAAAAAAGATTCATGAGGGTTTAATTACTGAACAACTTACCAATGGTATGTATCTTCGGGGTTCGTTTAGATTTGAGATAATGAAAATATGATTCTGGCTTTTGTTTCGGAAAGGATTCGACGTTGGTTTATACGTATACTACCAAGAAATAGAATAAAAATTGAGGTAAGTCCTTATTTAAACCAAAGGACGTATAGTTTATAGACTCCAAAGCAAAGACTCGAATGATTCGGTGGTTTTTTCAATTTCAACATTCTTTCGTGGGGATACAATTCGAAGTTAAAAATTTCAAGAAACTTATTTTCTTCCAATAAATAGTAAGAAAAGGAATGACAAATATGAAAATAAGGGCCTCTGTTCGTAAAATTTGTGAAAAATGTCGATTGATCCGTAGGCGGGGACGAATTATAGTAATTTGTTCCAACCCGAGACATAAACAAAGACAAGGCTAATCTTTCTAAAGCAAAAAAGACTCTAGAAATCAAAAGTAACCGATGTACAGATGTACAAATAAATAAGTAAAAAAAAATAAGGATACGTTTTGACATGAAATGGATATATCCATATATCTCTGACTTATATTTATGAGATGATAAAATATGGCAAAACCTATACCAAAAATTGGTTCACGTAGAAATAGACGTATTGGTTCACGTAAGAATGCGCGTAGAGTACCAAAGGGAGTTATTCATGTTCAAGCAAGTTTCAATAATACGATTGTGACTGTTACAGATGTGCGGGGTCGAGTAATTTCTTGGTCCTCCGCCGGGGCTTGTGGATTCAAGGGTACAAGAAGAGGTACACCATTTGCCGCTCAAACCGCAGCAGGAAATGCTATTAGGACAGTAGTGGATCAAGGTATGCAACGAGCAGAAGTCATGATAAAAGGCCCGGGTCTCGGAAGAGATGCGGCATTAAGAGCTATTCGTAGAAGTGGTATACTATTAAGTTTCATACGCGATGTAACCCCTATGCCACATAATGGCTGTAGGCCCCCTAAAAAAAGGCGTGTGTAAAAATAAACATTGAAGAGATTTCAAGAGAAATAAATAATTCAATGATTTGATCAAATAATATACTATGGTTCGAGAGAAAGTAACAGTATCTACTCGGACACTACAGTGGAAGTGTGTTGAATCAAGAGCAGACAGTAAGCGTCTTTATTATGGACGCTTTATTCTGGCCCCACTTATGAAAGGTCAAGCGGATACAATAGGAATTGCGATGCGAAGAGCTTTGCTCGGAGAAATAGAAGGAACATGTATCACACGCGCAAAATCTGAGAAAATACCACATGAATATTCTACCATAATAGGTATTCAAGAATCCGTACATGAAATTTTAATGAATTTGAAAGAAATTGTATTGAGAAGTAATCTATATGGAACTCGTAACGCGTCTATTTGTATCAAGGGTCCTGGATATGTAACTGCTCAAGACATTATCTTACCACCTTCTGTGGAAATCGTTGATAATACACAGCATATAGCTAACCTAACGGAACCAATTAATTTGTGTATTGAATTACAAATTGAGAGGAATCGCGGATATCGTATAAAAACGCCAAATAACTTTCAAGACGGAAGTTATCCTATAGATGCTGTATTCATGCCTGTTCGAAATGCGAATCATAGCATTCATTCTTATGTGAATGGGAATGAAAAACAGGAGATACTTTTTCTCGAAATATGGACAAATGGAAGTTTAACTCCTAAAGAAGCAC